CCATATTTTGGTCATTAATCACTCCGGATTCTTTCATTTCCATGTAAAGATCATTTCCTTCCCGAGTACGTTCACCCACTCCGCCGAATACGGATACTCCTCCGTGAGCTTTGGCAATATTGTTAATCAATTCCATAATGAGTACTGTTTTCCCGACTCCAGCTCCTCCGAATAGTCCGACCTTTCCTCCACGGCGATAGGGGGCTAAAAGATCTACTACTTTAATTCCTGTTTCAAAAATAGATAATTTTGTATCTAACTGTATAAAGGCAGGAGCCGATCTATGAATAGGAGACGTTTTAATAGTATCGACAGGACCAAAATTATCAACAGGTTCTCCAAGCACGTTGAAAATTCGTCCCAGGGTTGATCCCCCGACCGGAACACTTATCGGAGTTCCCGTGTCAATTACTTCCATTCCTCTCATTAAACCATCTGTATCACTCATGGCTACAGCTCTAACTCGATTATTTCCCAATAATTGCTGTACCTCGCAAGTCACGTTCGTTTCTTTATTGTCTCGCCCTTGAACTACCAGAGCATTATAAATAGAAGGCATATTTCCTGGTGGAAAAGCTACATCTAGTACCGGACCAATGATTTGGACGATATGCCCTAGGTTTTTTTTTTCAATCGAGGAAACCTCAGAACTAGAAATCGTAGGAGTCATTCTTATAAAAATTAAAAATAATAAAAAAAAAAAAGATTTTTGTTGTAAAACTTTTCAAATTAAAAATAAATGTCCGATATCACGAGGTTAATTCAATACGACAATAAAAAAAAGGGGGGAATTCAACTTTACTTTTCTTTTTTTTATCCAAATATCCAATCAACTAAAATTTAATCCATCCTTTCAACTTGAACCTACCCATTTTTCAAATATAAAGTGGATGAATACTCAATCTTGGATCGTGAACAATTCTTTATTTTATCTATCATTCGAGAGTATCTAAAAATCCATCCATATTATGGATTACGATTCATTACTGCATTTCTCTCGCATTGTCTTTTCTTCTTTTTTTTTAGGTTAGGTATTTACATCAACAAAGTTAAAATTCAAAATTGGGTTGCACTAGATATACGAAAGAGTATAAAATATTGATGTATTTGGAAAAAAAATTCCAAGACTTTGATTTCATAATCAAACATTATGATTAGTTGATAGTTTTGAGTAGTTAGGTAGGAATTTTTTGAAAGATTCCTGGGAAAAGTTCCATTAACGTTCTAAGGAGGAAGTTATGTCACCACAAACAGAGACTCAAGCAAGTGTTGGATTCAAAGCTGGTGTTAAAGATTACAAATTGACTTATTATACTCCTGATTACCAACCGAAAGATACTGATATCTTGGCAGCATTCCGAGTAACTCCGCAGCCCGGAGTTCCGCCTGAAGAAGCAGGGGCCGCAGTAGCTGCGGAATCTTCGACTGGTACATGGACAACTGTGTGGACCGATGGACTTACCAGCCTTGATCGGTACAAGGGGCGATGCTATCACATTGAGCGCGTTTTTGGAGAACAAGATCAATATATTGCTTATGTAGCTTACCCTTTAGACCTTTTTGAAGAAGGTTCTGTAACCAACATGTTTACTTCCATTGTGGGTAATGTATTCGGGTTCAAAGCACTGCGCGCTTTACGTCTGGAAGATCTACGAATACCCCCGGCTTATACTAAAACTTTTCAAGGCCCGCCTCACGGCATCCAAGTCGAGAGAGATAAATTAAACAAGTATGGCCGTCCTCTGTTAGGATGTACTATTAAACCAAAATTAGGATTATCCGCTAAAAATTACGGTAGAGCGGTTTATGAATGTCTTCGGGGTGGACTTGATTTTACCAAAGATGATGAGAATGTGAACTCACAACCCTTTATGCGTTGGAGAGACCGTTTCTTATTTTGTGCCGAAGCAATTTATAAATCCCAGGCTGAAACAGGTGAAATCAAAGGACATTACTTGAATGCTACTGCAGGTACATGCGAAGAAATGATAAAAAGAGCTTGCTTTGCTAAAGAATTGGGAGTTCCAATTATAATGCATGACTACTTAACAGGGGGATTCACTGCAAATACGTCTTTGGCTCATTATTGCCGAGATAACGGTCTCCTTCTTCACATCCACCGTGCAATGCATGCAGTTATTGATAGACAAAAGAATCATGGTATACACTTCCGTGTACTAGCGAAAGCGTTACGGTTGTCTGGTGGAGATCATATTCACGCGGGTACTGTAGTAGGTAAACTTGAAGGGGAAAGAGAGATTACTTTGGGCTTTGTTGACTTATTACGCGATGATTTTGTTGAAAAAGACCGAAGCCGTGGTATTTATTTCACTCAAGATTGGGTTTCTTTACCAGGTGTTATGCCCGTGGCTTCAGGGGGTATTCACGTTTGGCATATGCCTGCTCTGACCGATATTTTTGGGGATGATTCCGTACTCCAGTTTGGGGGGGGAACTTTAGGTCACCCTTGGGGTAATGCGCCAGGTGCCGTAGCTAATCGAGTTGCTCTAGAAGCATGTGTACAAGCTCGTAATGAAGGACGTAATCTTGCTCAGGAAGGCAATGCAATTCTTCGACAGGCTAGCAAATGGAGCTATGAACTAGCTGCTGCTTGTGCGGTATGGAAGGAGATTCGATTTGACTTTAAACCAGTGGATACCTTGGATTCAAATGAACAAAAAAAAGAAAGAGAGGAAGATATAATAAGGAAGTTCCCTTAGGAGGGAGATAAAGGCTAGGGCGATCATTTTCAAAGAATTACTACTCTTCCTTCTCTTCTGAATTGTAATGAAACTCGGCCCAATCTTTTACTAAAAGACTCAAAAATACTAAAAGGTAAACAGATTGAGCCGAATACAATTAACATAGTGGATTGCCTGTATTTTGGATACATCTATTACGTTATGTAGGTATCTATCTAGTTATTATATATCCAAAACTCATACTCAAGGAAACCTTTTTCTTGTTATCTCGAATTCAAAATGAATTATGTTCATCCTAATAATCCTAAAATCCTAAGGATTAGGTCTATTCTTTTGTTGCCCTCAAACATCACAATAGATACCAATCCTGTTTTTTCTTCTCCTTTTGATTTCGTGCTGTATTCTAGATTCCAACCCTGTCCTTAATTGTATACGATATTCTATACGATATTCTATTTACTTTTTCTTTCTTCAGAAGGGAGAACAAATCTATCTTTTATATTCTTTTCTATTCGAGATAGTCCAACTAGGTAGTTTCGCCATAGTTGTATCAGAGTTCGATATCGTGGAGCCTGAAGTCTTAGCCTGGATTCCCAAACTTAAAAAAGACTCATATCCGATTACATTATTAGTGAATAGTCCTAATGCTTGACTATCTCTGTTTATGTTTATTCTGATAGGGAAAAGGGAAAGGGGTCCTAAAAGATTAAACAAATAGGAAATTAGAAAGAAATTATAAATGTTTTCTAATTTCGAAAAGATTATAAAATATTATAAATATATAAAAATATTATAAATATATAAAAGATTCTAAATATTATAAAATAAAATATAAAATAGAATAATAAATGTAAACACGAAATACTTTATCTTTTTCTTTTAGTTCTTTTATAACTATATTTAGATCAAATTAGATCAAACGGCTATTCCATCTCTTTTCTTTTCATGAAAACCAGGGCACGAAAACTATATGGAAAGATGGGGGGATATTTCATTTCAGAACGAGTTCGAACGCGGATGGGATCAAAAAAAATCACTGGATGGTCTTGGCATTGAAGAAAAGACTAGTGACAGTGAATATCCTAATAGAGAAGATCTTGTTCAAAATATTGAAAATATTGAGAGTTGGGAGAACCGGTACAATTATAGTTGCAGTAATGGTTCTCCATTCTTCGGCGTCAACGACAGTGAGAGTTTCATCTACGATGACGCTTTTCTAGTTAGGGATAGGAACGGAGACAGTTATTCCATCTATTTTGAAATTGAAAAGAATATTTTTGAAATTGACAATGATCAATCTTTTTTGAGTGAACCTTTTTATCCTGATTGGGATTCGCGCTCTCAGATTCAGATTCAGATTGCTGGTTCCATTGACAGTTATCTTCAGTCTGAAATAGGTAGAACTATTACCACTGATAGTGGTAGTGCTATTGATAGTGACATTAATGGGTTGGTTTTTTGTGGTGAAAGCTGCAATAGGAATGAAGGCGAAAGGTCGAGTAGACAAATTCGTACGAAAGGTCTTGAGTTGATTCTAAAAGAAAAGCCTACTAATTTAAAAAAATATAGGCATTTGTGGCTTCAATGCGAAAATTGTTATGAATTCAATTATAAAAAAGTGTTGAAATCAAAAAGGAATATTTGTGAAAAATGTGGATATTATTTAGAAATGAGTAGTTCCGAGAGAATTGAACTTTTGATTGATCAGGGGACGTGGAATCCTATGGATGAAGACATGGTTTCTCGGGATCCTATTCAATTTTTTCATTTGAAGCGGGGAGAGGCTTATCAAGATCGTCTTAATTTGTATCAAAGAACAACAGGATTAACTGAAGCTGTTCAAACCGGCATAGGCCAACTAAACGGTATTCCCATAGCAATTGGGGTTATGGATTTCAAGTTTATGGGGGGTAGTATGGGATCCGTCGTCGGGGAGAAAATAACCCGTTTAATTGAACACGCTACCAACACATTTTTACCTCTTATTATAGTGTCTGCTTCCGGAGGGGCGCGCATGCAAGAAGGAAGTTTAAGCTTGATGCAAATGGCTAAAATAGCCGCTGCTTTATATGATTATCAATCGAAGAAATGTTTGTTTTTTTTATCAATCCTTACATCTCCTACAGCTGGGGGAGTAACAGCAAGTTTCGGTATGTTAGGTGATATTCTGATTACGGAACCCCATGCTTACGTTGCGTTTGCGGGTAAAAGAGTAATTCAAGAAACATTGAATCAAAGCATACCTGATGAGGCACAACAAGCTGAATTTTTATTTGATAAGGGTTTATTTGATTTAATTGTACCGCGTCATCTTTTAAAAAGCGTTATTTGTGAGTTATTTACGCTCCATGCCCTTTTCCCTTTCAATCCAAAAAAACACTGCCTATTCCTAAATAAATCAAATAAAAAAATAGAATTTATTGCGGAATACAAGATCTAATTCGAAAAAACATTGGAGAAATAAAGGGAAAGTTGCAGCGAACTCTTTGTTTACCAATATTATCGTCCTTATTCCCTATTCCATTACGATTAATGAAATAATGACTCAATAAACCTGAAAAGCTAAGCCAATTTTTCCTTTGGTGAAATTCGATAAAAAATTGAGTCAATTTATTTCATTTATTTAATCGTCATTTTCATTCAAATTGCATAGGATAAGTTTAATAAGTCTAAAATCCGATAGAAGGATCTACTATAAAAATTGAAATATATTTAAATCATAAACTTAAAATCATAAACTTAGAATGCTTCCAAGATATCTTTTTTTTTATCTCAATTTGATTTATATAAAGGATCACAGATCCAAAAAGTGATAGGAAAAAAGGATACCCTTCTATGAGTCACCTTCCCTCTATTTGTGTACCATTAGTAGGTCTAGTATTACCGGCAATTGCAATGGTTTATTTATTTATTACTGTATACTGTTCAAAAACAGAAAATTGATTAGATCCACTAATCTGGAGTTCAATAATCTGGAGATATCTATAATCTGTAGAAAAGTGGAATCTTATTGTCTTAAGGGGTTCGTATTTTAGATTTAACCAAGTTGATGAATTACTCCTAAAGGTTTCCATCAAACTAGTTTGATGGAAACAGCAAAATTCCCATTTTCTGGGGTATTTTCTCAATTCCAATAAAATACAATCAAATCAAGTATGAGTTGGCGATCAGAATCAATATGGCTCGAACTTATGCCTGGGGCTAGAAAAATAAGTAATTTTGGATGGGCTTTGATCCTTTTTTTCGGTTCATTGGGATTCTTATTAGTTGGAACTTCCAGTTATCTTGGTATCAATTTGATATCGTTTTTTCCACCTCAGCAAGTTCTTTTTTTTCCACAAGGGATAGTCATGTCATTCTACGGAATTTCGGGTCTATTTATTAGCTTGTATTTGTGGTGTACTATTTTCTGGAATGTAGGTAGTGGTTATGATAAATTCGATAAACAGAGGGGAATCGTGTCTATTTTTCGTTGGGTCTTTCCTGGAAAAAATCGTCGCATATTTCTACGATTCCATATAAAGGATATCCTGTCTGTTAGACTCGAAGTGAAAAAGGGTCTTTATACTTGTCGTGTCCTTTATATGGACATCCGAGGCCAGAGGGCCATTCCTTTAACTCGTACTGATGAAAATTTGACTCCAATAGAAATTGAAAAAAAAGCTGCTGAATTGGCCTATTTTTTGCGTGTACCAATTGAAGTATTTTGAGAAAGAGCTAGCCACAACTACCTCAAAATCAGTTCATTTTCTGTTCAGCAAATTTTTTCGTTTTCTTTTTTTCAGTTCAATATTTGATTGGATTTTGGACTAATTTCGGTTTTTATTTTAATTTCATTATCAAAAGAGTATTATCAAAATATTATTCCATATTCAAGTATTCTATTGCTTAATCTTAAATAATGTTAAGTAATAAGAATGTTAAGAATGTTAAGTAAGAAGTGCAATTTATTCGAAATATTGGTATTGGATCTCTTCATATAATTTTAGAAAAAAGGAGTTCATTCATAACAAAAAAGGAGTCTTTTTCTGTGTTATTTCGAAATTCTAAGACTCACTACGAGATTGATACCTTCGACAAATAAGGTGAGTGGATTCAAAATTACCAGATGAAAACATGACAAAAAAGAAAGCATTCACCCCTATTTTCTATCTTTCATTTTTATTATTTTTGCCCTGGTGGATTGATTTATTATTTAATAAATGTCTGAGATCTTGGCCTACTCATTGGTGGAATACTAGGCAATCCGAAATGTTCTTGACGACTCTTCAAGAAAAGAGTCTTCTAGAAAAATTCCTAGAATTAGAGGAATTCCTTTTCTTGGACAAAATAATTAAAAAAGAATTCGAGACATATCCCCAAGAGTTTCATATCGAAATACAGAACGAAGCAATCCAATTAATAAAGATACAAAATGAAAGTTCTATCCATATGATTTTTCGCTTATCGACAAATCTCATCTGTTTTCTTTTTCTAAGTGGTTATACTATTTGGCGTAATGAAACCCTTGGTATTCTGAACACTTGGTCTCGTGAATTCTTATATAACTTAAGTGACACAGTCAAAGTATTTTCGATTCTTTTATTCACTGATTTATGTATCGGATTTCATTCACCTCATGGTTGGGAATTAATGATAGGCTTGATCTATCAAGATTTTGGATTTGTTCATAATGATCAAATTATATCCGGTCTTGTTTCCACCTTTCCGGTCATTCTCGATATAATTTTTAAATATTGGATTTTCCGATTTTTAAACCGCGTCTCTCCGTCACTTGTAGTTATTTATCATTCAATGAATGACTGATTCAAAGCTAGACTAGACTGATAGAAAGCCGAATGGCATTTTGAAGCAAAGCATTGCAAATTATATATTGAGAATTTCTCTGATTGATCATTTTGCTTTTTCTTTGTGTTTTTTCGATTTTCGTTTCTATTTCATATCCGATTTCTTTCCTAATCTATATTGATTTTTTTTATTCCCGCAAATAGCAGAATAATGCATAGCGAACTATATTAGCGACCTAGCCCATTTTATTGGAGAAATTTTGGAATCGAAAATTGAACCATGCAAATTAGAAATACTTTTTTTTTGATAAATCAAAAGATGACTCGATCTATTTCCGCATTGCTCATGATAGCTATCATAACTCGGACATCGATTTCAAGTGCATATCCCATTTTTGCACAACAGGGTTATGAAAATCCCCGCGAAGCGACTGGGCGTATTGTCTGTGCCAATTGCCATTTAGCCAATAAGCCCGTGGAGATTCAGGTACCACAAGCGGTACTTCCTGATACTGTATTTGAGGCAGTTGTTCGCATCCCTTATGATATGCAACTGAAACAAGTTCTTTCTAATGGTAAAAAGGGTGGATTGAATGTGGGGGCTGTTCTCATTTTACCGGAGGGTTTTGAATTAGCTCCTACTGATCGTATTTCTCCCGAGATGAAAGAAAAAATAGGAAATTTGTCTTTTAATAGCTATCGCCCCAATCAAACAAATATTGTTGTGGTGGGCCCTGTCCCTGGTCAGAAATCAAGTGAAATAACCTTTCCCATCCTTTCCCCCGACCCCGCAAATAGAAAGAGTGCTCACTTCTTAAAATATCCTATATATGTCGGTGGCAACAGGGGAAGAGGCCAGATTTATCCCGACGGCAGTAAAAGTAACAATACAGTTTTTAATGCTACAGCAGCAGGTACCATTAGCAAAATAATACGAAAAGAAAAGGGGGGTTATGAAATAACCATACAAGAAGGATCGGATAATCATCAAGTGGTCAATATTATTCCTCCCGGACCAGAACTTCTTGTTTCAGAAGGGGAATATATACAATTGGATCAACCGTTAACGAGTAATCCTAATATAGGCGGGTTTGGTCAGGTCGACGCGGAAATCGTACTTCAAGATCCATTACGTGTTCAAGCACTTTTGTTGTTTTTGGCGTCTATTATTTTGGCACAAATATTTTTGGTTCTCAAAAAGAAACAGTTCGAAAAAGTTCAATTGGCCGAAATAGACTTATAAAGTTCTCAAGATAATCAACGAACTAAATTTATAAAAAACCTTTGTCTTCTTTATACCCTTCTTCCAAATTTTAGACTAGATTTTATACTAGATGCTGGGAATTCCCAGTCATCATATGGATATTCAAAAAAAAAATTGTTTGACTTAACTATATTTTTTCTTTGTTTTTTATTTTTTTTTTTATTTTTTAAGAGTTTTTCATTTGAAGAACTCAACGTGATTCGCAAGGAAATCAAGTTGAGTTCTTACGCTTTCATGGTTAAAACTCAATTCATCCAATTCCTACAGAGAGGAACCCAATCCAGAATAGGAACCATAAAAGAAAATACCTATTAAACCGATGACAAGAATACCCGTTAGAGTACCTATTATCCAAAGAGGAATCCTTCCAGTAGTATCGGTCATTGATCCCACTTACCTCCATACTTCATCAAGCGGTTATGCTCTAGCCATAAACAGTCATGGATAATTCGAAGATGAGACCCTTCCGAATGGGCTAAGAAAATGCCTCTAATTTTTAGGGATTCTCTTTTTTTCATTTATTAATCTTCATTATTAATTAAAGAAATAATTTGACAATAAAACAGTAAGTACAAAAATAAGTAATAACCCCCAGTAGAGACTGGTACGATTCAATTCAACGTTTTTTTCGTTTGGATTTGATTGTGTCGTAGCTATATAATTTTATTGTTATCGTTGGATAAACTGCATTGCGGATATTGCGCCAAAAAAAAATACGGTAGGGACAGCTAATCCGTGAACAGCCAACCATCGTACTGTAAAAATTGGATAGGTTCGATCTATAGTCATTAGGACCTCCTATTAAAACGATCTGCTAAATTCATTAAGTTCGTCCAAAGGCTCAAAACGGCCTGTTATTAATGGAATTCCTTGTCGACTCTCTGTAAAATACTCGTTTGGACGCGGGCTTCCAAACACATCGTAAGCTAAACCGGTACTGACGAATAACCAACCCGCAATGAAAAGGGAAGGTATAGTAATGCTATGAATGACCCAATATCGAATACTGGTAATAATATCAGCAAATGAGCGTTCTCCTGTGTTTCCAGACATGTTGAGCTCCGTCTATTCTTGTACAATTAAAAAATGTTGATTCCATAAGAGCAGCTTTGTGAGATCCTCAAGATTCTACCGAGGGCGTCTTGAGAGTCTCCCTAATCAGTATAGCTATCCTGCTTCGTACGCAGCAATGCAATTGGAATTCATATTGAAAGGAAAGGAAATGCTCCATTTTTTATATTTTTTATTGAGTCCTTGACTCTTTAAATTATTTTATTTTATGAATTCTTTTAAATTTTTAATTGATTAATATTGATTAATGTAAAAACAGTAAAAAAAGGTTCTATTCACTCTAAAACGTCAGGTCCCAAAATGAACAATTGATTCAAGGTTACAAATACTGAATCAATTTCGTTTAATTCTTTACATTCCATTTATTTTTTAGATCTTGTTTTTTTTTATAGAACCTTTGGTAAATGCTTTTCAAATATATGCAATATTGAGAAAAAAACATATTAAAAGGAGCCGTGTCATGCTTCCTATAAGTAGTTATTTTGGTTTTCTAGTGGCAGCTTTCACTATAACCTCAGCTCTTTTTATTGGTCTGAGCAAGATACGACTTCTTTAATGCTAATTTAATTATAATTAAAAATTCGAAAAAATAGAAATGAATTTGAATGAAAAGAATTCATATAAGAAAGTTTTCTGCGGTACGGGGATTACGTTTGCGTCGATTATAGAGTTACTTGAATTATTAATTCCTTGTAAATTTTTGGTCATTGAGATTCCTGACAATTTGTATTCAGATTTTGGTATAGATATTACCCCTTTTTTCTTATTTTAATCCTTTAAAACCAAATTGAAATGATAGACGTTTTGATATTGGGAATCCTTTTAGGTATCATTCCTATTACCTTGGCTGGCTTATTCGTAACTGCATATTTACAATACAGGCGTGGTGATCGGTTGGACCTTTGATCAATTAATAGCTCCTGTTTTTATTGACTTTTCTATACCTTCTCCTTAATTGAATCCCCAAGGAGTAAAATTACGATTGTTGTGCACATGACTTCATGAACATAATTAGTAAGTAAGATAAGTAAGAAAAAAGCACGCTCTGTAGGATTTGAACCTACGACATTGGATTTTGGAGACCCACGTTCTACCGAACTGAACTAAGAGCGCTTTCTTATCATAAATAACTGTTACTCACACATCTTTCTTATTCATAGAGAATACTCTAAATAAAAAAAAAGATTGTTTTCGTAATAAGAATTCCGAAATTTTCGACTAGTCTTATCTCATCTTATCTCAGGAAAATGAAATGATAGATTATGCGCACTTTGAAGCAAGATCAAGAGCTTATTTATTACTGCTAAAAAGAGAGCGGTAATTAAGTAGGGATGACAGGATTTGAACCCGTGACATTTTGTACCCAAAACAAACGCGCTACCAAGCTGCGCCACATCCCTTCAACTGTTCCACAGTGTAATTGTGGAAAATTCTCGTTTTTTTCCATTCTCAATTTCTTAAAGTATATAAAGAGTAGATAATAAAGTATATAGTAGATAATCAATAAAAAAACGGAAAGGAGGTTTTTTGATGCGCGATTTGAAAACATATCTCTCGGTGGCACCAGTACTAAGTACGCTCTCATTGGGGGCTTTAGCAAGTCTATTGATCGAAATTAATAGGTTTTTCGCGGATGCGTTGACATTTCCATTTTTTTCATTCTAGTAATTTCGTTTCTAGCATAATCAAAAAAGCAAGACCACTAGAGATACCATCAAAAAGGAAAACCTCTTCTCTTTCATTCAGGGAGAAAACAGTAAAGAATAAGAATAGAAGAAAGGTTCCGAGATCACGATGAAATTGAATGAGTATTCTATTAATACTATGTATCAATCGTTTGGTTTCTATTTTTTTTAGTTTTTTGTTTTGAATTGCAAGTTGAGTTTTTAAAAAATCGAACGGAGGTTTATGGCGAAGAAGAAAGATGTGCGAGTAACAGTTATTTTGGAATGTACCAGTTGTGTTCGAAACGATGTTAAGAAGGTCTCAACGGGCGTTTCCAGATATATTACTCAAAAGAATCGGCAAAATACGCCCAATCGATTAGAATTTAAAAAATTCTGTCCCCGTTGTTACAAACATACGGTTCATGGAGAAATAAAAAAATAAATAGGATGTTCTATTATCTATTAAGTGGGAACAAATAACAAATAACCACATTCTTATAATTCATAATCAAAATGAATTTTCATTCAAAAAAATTATAAATTTTATTATAAATTTATAAATTAGATTGTTATATGGAGTAGAAGGAATAAAAAAACTATGGATAAACCCAAGCGACCTTTTCTTAAATCCAAGGGATCTTTTCGTAAGCGTTTGCCCCCGATTCAATCGGGGGATCGAATTGATTATATAAATATTAGCTTAATTAGACGATTTATTAGTGAACAAGGAAAAATATTCTCGAAACGAGTGACTAGATTGACCTTAAAACAACAACGATTCATTACTCTTGCAATCAAACAAGCTCGGATTTTATCTTTGTTACCTTTTACTAAAAAGAAAGGATTTGAAAGAATGGAGTCGACTACTAGAACTAAAGGTTTGAAAGCTAGAAATCAAAATAAATTATTAAATACTAAATAGGCTTACTTCATTCTAAAAAGAATTAAAAAAAGAATGAAAATCCGAACTCACTACCCGGAGTTAATTCTCCGGGAACTCTTTTTTAATTATTACGTTTTATTAGGTCGAATGTACTTTGGTTTTAGGATTTCGTTCAAAATCATATCAAGACATTGGCTATTTGATATACCAATTTGGGCAAGTATTTTACGGTTAAGAAGCAATTGGTTCTTGTACAGATCATTGATGAATTGACTATAACTATAGGATCCTCCTATTTCACGAATGACTGCGTTGAGCCGAGTGATCCACAAACGACGAAAATCTCTCTTTTGTCTATCCCTATCCCGATGAGCTGAAACAAAAGCTCTGATTCCCTGTTGAATAATAGTTCGAGTAAGTTTTGAATGAGCTCCTCGAAAACTTGCTGTAAAGAAACGTATTTTTGTTCGGCGTCTCCGAGCTATAGATCCCCTTTTAATTCTGGTCATGAAAGAAATAAAACTTTTTAGAAAACCTCAGTGTTTCTTTATTTTTAGCTATTATTTTACGGTTTCTTCTCTATTATTCTCTGTATCTTGATTACGAAAACGGATTTATCCAATGTATAAAATAAAAATTCCAATGGCTTTTGCAACTATAACCTTCCCAACCACCATTTTTCTTTTTTGTTTTGATCTTTTACTACGAAACAAAAAGAAGAACTCCATACGAAATTTGCATTTCCTATGTATCAAAAAGAGAATAAAAAAAATAGACCTAGATAAAAAAAGAGTGGGCTTACTTCGTTTCTATGGTTCCTTCTTAAACGGTTAGGTCTTTTCTATACACCGGAGCCCTGAACTGAATTCAATCAACTTTTTTATTGAGAACTTGTATAGTTCACATTAGTTGGCTCTACCCATTCATTATCCCATATGAATGATCCAGTAAAGTAGTAATAGGTCTTTCACAACAAGATCTATTTAGAAAGTAACGGTATTTAAGTAGGAAAGTTAGTTGAGGTAGCTGACCCTTTTAGTCCGTTATTGCCATATTGGGAGCCTAATCTTTGTTTTTTTTTTACTTTATTTCCTCCGCTTAATGGATAACCTTTTGCTACCACAGGAGAATCGTTTATTTAGTTAAATTTAGGTAATTGGATTTGCACCAATCGAAACCATAAACTTTATACCCAAAAGAAGGATTTTCAAGAGTTTTTTCAAAGAATAAATCCAGTTCCTTTGCTACTGATAAAATAAACGAGTCGCACATACACCCTAGTACATGTTCCTCGACGTTGAGGACAGCCACCAAGAGCGGGGGATTTCGTGACATTTCTGATAGGCTGTCTTGTATTTCTAATAAGTTGTTTAATAGTTGGCATCTTGGATCGTCTCTCTATAATATAATATTATGGACTGGTTTAGATGGATCCTAACCGAATTATTAGTGAAATCCATATTCAGACAATCCCTACAAGATCAACCCTTAGATGTAAGAGCAACTCCTACAACATCAACAATTCCATAAGTTTTGGCTTCTGTTGCTGACAAAAAAACGTCTCTTTCCATGTCTTCGGTTATTACCCAATCAGGTTTGCCAGTTCTTTGTACATAAACCTTGGCGAGGCTTTCACGCAGTTTCAATAACTCTTCCGCTTCCAAGATTGCTTCGACTGTTTGAGTCTCAAAAAAAGTACTCATAGGTTGATGGATCATTACCCTGATGATATCCAAAAAGTTACTTTAGCTCGCCTTAAAAAGCGAAGCTACTAGAAGGCAACCAATAGAATTGAACAACCGTACAAGCACCTTTTGGTTATTGCATACGGCTAATAAACTGATAAAAAGGACTCATACCCTTAAACAGAAAAATAGAATCAGGATATATAAATGAGAAATGCCGCCCTTTCTTTCAAAAAAGTTTAAAATTAGTATGATGGTTCCGTTGCTTTCGATATTTATCTTGCGTCTTTCATTTTTGTCTCTAGCAATCCCAAAGTTTCTTTTTTGATCCGCTAAAACAAGGAAACCTCGTGTTTTTTTACTATAAATGTTATTAATCGAACTTAACTAAATTCTTTTGGGTAAGTCTACCCTGGTATGAAAACAAAAAAAGGTTTGTGACGCTGAATTGGACTCCCGACGAGATAGAAGAAAATTTCGGAAATACCTTATCTAGTTCATACTACTCTCTCGATACATAATCAAATGCTTTGAAAAAAAAATGTCATATCGAATTCGAAGTGCCATGCTATTATTACTTCTTCAAATATTTATATTGATATTCAGAGAACGAAGGCATAGTATTCCTCTGAAAAAAACTCATTGGCGCTAAGCGTGAGGGAATGCTAGACGTTTGGTAATTGTTCCCCCTACTAAGAGGAAAGATCCCATAGAAGCGGCTAATCCTATGCATACTGTCTGGATATCTGGTCGCACAAATTGCATAGTATCATAAATAGCCAGTCCAGATATTATCCCTCCGCCAGGAGAGTTTATAAATAAAAAAATCTCCTTGGTATCATCCTGCACACCAAGATAGATAAAAAGACCTACAAGTTGATTCGCGATCTGACTATCAATCACGTGAGCTAAAAAAAGGCAGCGTTCACGATAAAGTCGGTTGTTTAGGGTAACTTCTTTCCCTTAGGAACCGTACATACGCCTTTTGACACATACGGTTCAAAAAAATTGTGAAAAAGAATCAATGTTTAGATTCCAGTCTTTTTCTTTTTTTCATAATTAAGTTCTTTCTACCGTCTAGTGAAATTTTTGTCGGTTTTTAAATAATTAATTAAATAAATAAGAATAAGAAAATTTAAAAAGTAAAGGATCACTCAATGTCTCGAGTGAACTTATCATTGATGTATTGTTTCATCGAGATTTAATCCAAATTCCGATGCCATTTTCTTGTTCCTGAATGAGTTTATTTTTTTTTAGGTTTCTGATCTACTCCGGTCCGGGTAAGGAATAACCCAATTTTTATTTGTATATATAGGACAAATAAGCTCTCATTGCCATTTTTTTTTTCTTAATTTATTCCTTTTTAATCCATTTCATACCTTCTAATTAATACCTTATACTTTGATACTCGAAATATACCTACTAAATTGATTTTAAATTAGTTTTAAATTAGTTATTATAGTTTTATATACCCAAAAAAGAGGATAGTTTTAACTATACGAAGTATACGGTACAAGTGAAAATCAGCGATATCTTCCCAATTGGCTCTTTTGAACCGGAGCCTGAATACTTCCTTTGTTTTCGTCCAAACACACCAACCATACTAAGGATTTTGATTAAAAATATTAAATTTCCACCAAGTAAGGCTGTCATTGCCCTTCACGCTCCCAATTATGGACTATTCCATTCATTTATCTCGGTGAACTGGGGTTTATCTCTATACGGGGGAGATACCGGGTAAATCCCAACTGACTCAATCTATCTCACAAGTCGCACTATATATCAATCCACACTCTACTTCTATCTTGACGATATTGGAAACGTACTCTTGGAACACCAATGGGCATAAAATTAAACAAAAAAATATTTTATATTTTACAAAATTCACTTTGATCGGGAAACGTAAAAAAAAAAAAAAAAAATAAACTAGGGTTTTATTCGCCGCCTTAGAGTCTTGGTTTTTTTTTTTTGAAATAGAGTGAGATTTTGATACTATAACTATAGATCATAGATCTAGTCTCACTTAGTTCTATAAAGAAGAAAGAAGGTAGAATAAATTTGGTTTTTTTTCCTACGAACAGAAATTATAGTATTAATCTTCTTTTTCCCTTTCCAATGCAAGAAAGTTAGGCAGTGTCTATGTATCTTTGATTAAGGAGTATTTCCATGGGTTTACCTTGGTATCGTGTCCATACCGTTGTATTGAATGATCCCGGTCGGTTGCTTTCGGTTCATATCATGCATACAGCTCTGGTTGCTGGTTGGGCTGGTTCGATGGCTCTGTATGAATTAGTGGTTTTTGATCCTTCTGACCCTGTTCTTGATCCAATGTGGAGACAGGGTATGTTTGTTATACCCTTCATGACTCGTTTAGGAATAACAAATTCGTGGGGGGGTTGGAGTATTACAGGGGGAACTATCACGACTTCGGGTCTGTGGAGTTACGAAGGTGTAACTGGAGCACATATTTTCTTTTCTGGTTTATGCTTTTTAGCTGCTATCTGGCATTGGGTGTATTGGGATCTCGAAATCTTTTGTGATGAACGTACTGGAAAACCTTCGTTGGATTTGCCCAAGATATTTGGAATTCATTTATTTCTTGCCGGGGTAACTTGCTTTGGTTTTGGTGCATTTCATGTAACGGGTTTGTATGGTCCCGGAATCTGGGTATCTGACCCTTATGGTCTAACAGGAAAAGTACAACCTGTCAATCCAGCCTGGGGTGGAGAAGGTTTTGATCCTTTTGTTCCAGGAGGAATAGCCTCTCATCATATTGCAGCGGGAACATTGGGGATATTAGCGGGTCTATTCCATCTGAGTGTCCGCCCGCCCCAACGCCTATACAAGGGATTACGTATGGGAAATATTGAAACGGTCCTTTCCAGTAGTATCGCTGCTGTATTTTTTGCAGCTTTTGTAGCTGCCGGAACTATGTGGTATGGTTCAGCAACTACTCCGATTGAATTATTTGGGCCCACCCGTTATCAATGGGATCAGGGGTACTTCCAACAAGAGATATATCGACGAATTAGTGCGGGACTAGCAGAAAAACAAAGTTTATCAGAAGCCTGGTCGAAAATTCCAGAAAAATTAGCTTTTTATGATTACATCGGTAATAATCCAGCAAAAGGAGGATTGTTTAGAGCGGGTTCGATGGATAACGGGGATGGAATAGCAATTGGATGGTTAGGCCACCCTATATTTCGCGATAAAGAAGGACGTGAACTTTTTGTACGCCGTATGCCTACTTTTTTTGAAACATTTCCGGTCATTTTAGTAGATGGCGATGGAATTGTTAGAGCCGATGTTCCATTTCGAAGGGCAGAATCAAAGTATAGTATTGAACAAGTAGGCGTAACTGTTTCATTCTACGGCGGTGAACTCAATAACGTCAGTTATAGTGATCCTGCTACTGTTAAAAAATATGCTCGACGTGCTCAATTTGGTGAAATTTTTGAATTAGATCGTGCTACTTTGAAATCCGATGGTGTTTTTCGCAGCAGTCCAAGGGGTTGGTTTACTTTTGGTCATGCTTCATTTGCTTTGCTCTTCTTCTTCGGCCACATTTGGCATGGTGCTAGAACCCTCTTCCGAGATGTTTTTGCTGGTATTGACCCGGATTTAGATGCTCAAGTAGAGTTTGGAGCATTCCAAAAATTGGGAGATCCAACTACAAGAAGACAAGCAGTCTGATAGATTTTTTATCATATGACTTTTTTTTTAGCGTTGTAATTTGTATGTTGAGAAAGATTTCTGCGAATCCGCTTCTTTCTTTTTAGGATAAAAAAAAGAAAAAACCACCAGGTATGAAAGCTATAATTGGAAACCACAATGAAATTTATGGAAGCATTAGTTTATACATTTCTCTTAGTCTCGACTCTAGGGATACTCTTTTTCGCTATCTTTTTTCGCGAACCGCCTAAAGTTAAAGTACCGATCAAAAAGATCAAATGATTGTTCACTCTATTAAGTTGAAGTAATAAGGCCTCCAATATGGGGAGGCTCATTACTTCAACTAGTTTCCATGTTCTTCGAATGGATCTCGTAGTTGTTGCGAAGGTTGCCCAAAAGCGATATAGAAGGCGTATCCAGTAAAACTGACAAGTAAACCAGATAGAAAGATAGTGACTAGGGTTGCTGTTTCCATTTTATTATTATTATCGAAATTTCAATACTCCACAGAATCTATGCTAAGATCGTTTATTTACAACGGAATGGTATACAAAGTCAACCAATTCTCTCACTGAATAAAATTGAATAAAATAGGGTTTATGGCTACAAAAACTGTTGCGAAAGGTTCTAAAGCTAGTCCAAGACAAACTCCTCTAGGTAATCTTTTAAAACCATTAAATTCGGAATATGGTAAAGTAGTTCCCGGGTGGGGAACGGCTCCCTTCATGGGTGTGGCAATGGGTCTATTCGCGGTATTTCTATCCATTCTTTTGGAAATTTATAATTCTTCCGTTTTATTGGATGGAATTTTCATGAATTAAAATTTTTTAAATATTCAATTTGAAATATTATAAAATATTAAAATAGATTCATAGCTTTTTTTTTGAATTGCAAATGAATCCTTTTGAACTGAGATTGAGAACGCATTATATTTTATTTGGGTAGTTCGATCGCGTAATTTATTTCTTTCTTTCTATCATTTCCGGAATATGAGTGTGTGACTTGTTCTAATGGATCCCATTGAGAGTACATAAAATTTGGCTATCTTGCTAGAGATGATTCTACTTCGTCAGATACGGATTCAAGTATCTGAAACACGAAATAGATTTGAACTATGATTCATACTTACTATTCCAACCTCGTGCCCGGGTTCAAAAAAACTTTTGAAAAGCATTTCAAAATCAAAACCGAAATGAGAAAATTTTTTAAAACCCTCTGAGGGAATAAGTAAAAAAAAAAAAAAAGGTTCTGACTCAGGGAATCCTTCATTGCGTTTAGGTTCTGTTATTGAATCATCGTGGTTTTAAATATGAATCTTAGGTTTTACTCAAGTCAAAGGGTATTAACAAGGTAATTCCTATCCAATAATTCAAAAAAATAAAAAAATAATACTAATTACAGAAAAAAGATAGGGAAAGAGAGGATTCAAAAGGCCCGTCAAAATCAAGCTAAAGACGACTGAGCTAACTTGATATGTTGGTATTAAAGCGACAAAACAAATAAAAGCTACTAGCTTTAGGATTTTATTCAATCTAATAGATTAAGAAGTTTCAACCTGAATGAGTCTTTAGGGCTTTTTGCTTGAGCTGTACGAGATGAAAGTCTCATATACGGTTCTCAGAGGGGGAATTCCACCTATCTCACTAAAGTATATGATTGGTTCGAAGAACGACTGGAGATTCAAGCACTTGCGGATGATATAACTAGTAAATATGTTCCTCCCCACGTCAATATTTTTTATTGTTTAGGGGGAATTACCCTGACTTGTTTTTTAGTACAAGTAGCTACCGGGTTTGCGATGACTTTTTATTATCGCCCGACCGTTACTGAGGCTTTTGCTTCAATTCAATACATAATGACTGAAGCTAACTTTGGTTGGTTAATCCGATCAGTTCATCGGTGGTCGGCAAGTATGATGGTATTGATGATGATCTTGCATGTCTTTCGCGTTTATCTTACAGGCGGATTTAAAAAACCTCGTGAATTGACTTGGGTTACAGGTGTAGTTCTGGCTGTATTGACCGCATCATTTGGCGTAACTGGTTATTCCTTACCTTGGGACCAAATTGGTTATTGGGCAGTTAAAATTGTAACAGGTGTACCCGAAGCGATTCCTCTAATAGGCTCACCTTTGGTAGAATTTTTACGTGGAAGCGATAGTGTGGGCCAATCTACTTTGACTCGTTTTTATAGTTTACACACTTTTGTCTTACCGCTTCTGACTGCTGTATTTATGTTAATGCACTTTCCAATGATACGTAAACAGGGT